TCTTTTTTTAGTAGAATTTTTCGAATAGGATTGAAGTGCGTAAGAAGGCTTGTATTTAGTAAACCCGTGCCCATATAGCTATAGCTATCTATATATCCATCACCCCCCCTTTATTGCATAGTTCGATTCGGGACAGCGCATGTCGTGCTCTATCAAAATTTAGATTGAAGAGAAAATCTAAATTGCAGTATGACAATTTTCGTCAAATTCCCTATAGAGAGGCACCATACACAGATAAGATAACCGATAAGTTAGAAGCTCGCCCCGAAACGATTTATGTTTGGGGTTTACATAGACTCATAATTGCTGTTATAATTGAAATTGAGAATTGAAATTGGTATTGGTTTTTTTCTAGAAAAAAACCAATACCAATTAGGTAGGTATCAATTTTGATTTTCTTCTATCATTTATCATTAGGAAACACACTTTCCAATTTAAATCCAAGAGTCGGTCATGAATTTATAGTCACTAGTTAATGGTTCCAATTTGGCCTGAATTTTGGCTTTTGTGACTGAAAATACACATTTCTTTTTTCAATAGAAAAAAAAAGAACGAGAAAAGAGAGGGATTAAGATATTGTGTGTTTTGAGATACTCTAAAATCAATTGCAGAAATGGAGTCGCTCCAAAAAAAGAAAAAAAAAAAAAAANGGACAGATTTCTTTTAGGCAAGATTTAAGAAAAACGAGATTTCAGAGGGAAGTACAAAAAAAAGACATTGAGTAACCCCAAAAACAAAACAAGCAAAGGGGGAATATTTTCATCTATTTTGGATCGTTTTGGCGGCATGGCCGAGCGGTAAGGTGGGGGACTGCAAATCCTTTTTCCCCAGTTCAAATCTGGGTGTCGCCTGATCAACAAACGATAAGACTCGAAATCCCTTATTCTGCTTGGCTGGTATAACTCGCCGAATCTTTTGCAGCAAAGTACGCGACTCGTGACACTTTCTTGATTCTAAATAGCTGGGGTTTCCGTTCTTTAAAGTGCTGTCAATCCTTGCATTTAGAATTCACGGAAAGATTATAGTAGTGGAAGTGCTATCATATCAAATCAAGAGTTTCCGATTTATTTCCACTGCTAATGTAGAGTCTACTGACCGGGTCTTGAATTAGATTGAATAGCCCGAGGGAGAATCGAATTAATAGTTATGGAAGGGGCGGGAGATACTTTGTATACAGTATACAGAGTAGACAGACTCCTGAGAGTCTCTGAACGCACGGGCATTCAATCAATATTCGATTGGATGGATAATTGGCTTTTACTTAATGAAAATCAAGGGCAACAAAAAAAAAACGAAGAGGTCTTATTATTACTACATATTAGGTCACATTCCCTTTGATACTTCCAAAGAAAAGCGCGGCTGTGTATTTAGTTTCGTTTTACCGATTCGACTAGAAATCATATACGAACTTGTTCTAAGTGGATTTATTGGGGCGTTTCATATTTATTGGAGTCTTTCATCAAGGGCGTTGGGTCAAAATCCCGTTTTGACTCTGCACCAGTGATTCCACTATTATTAGGAAACAATAATGGAATAATTTCTTCATATTCATAGAGATAGGGGACATAATTCACATGGATATAGTAAGTCTCGCTTGGGCTGCTTTAATGGTAGTCTTTACATTTTCCCTTTCGCTCGTAGTATGGGGAAGAAGTGGACTCTAGAGATACGTTGGGAAATCAAACTGTATCACTTTTTTTCTAGATCGTTCTTCAAAGCCTTTTTAATTATATTAATTATTAAATAATGAAATTCGATTTATTTAATATATTTAATTCAGTAATTTAATTCCATTTAGAATTTCGAAATTGAATTAATCAAAATATCTTCATTTAGGAATTCTATTGTCTTGGATTCTAGCGAGGTAATTGTAGATTGATCTCTATTCAGTTTCTATCTTTATACATTACAATAATAAAAATAGATAGTATGGTAGAAAGATTCATATATGAGTCTTTCTACTATACTATCGGATCTCATAGGCTATTGCTGATTCTAGTCCGTTCATTTTATTTAAGACTAAGACGGGAAATTGGAATTTTTTTTTCTTAAATCATTGATAAGAACTAAGAAGTCGAGTTTCATTCAAATTAATCACCTTGACTGACCGTTTTTACGTATATTATAAGCAAAAAAGCAGTAGGAACTAGAACGAACAGTGTAGTAGCAATAAATGCGAGAATATTTACTTCCATAATCTCATCGTTTGGTTTTTTTTTTACTTCACAATAACTCGGGATTTAATCCCATAGAGATGATAACCCTTTCGCTTGTAAATTCAATGGGATCGATTCCATTTCGATGATAGCGAATGGGATCAATATCATGAATAACAATATCTGACTGTCAAGTCGATTCATCGTCGAGAATTCAATAGTATAACATAGGCAGATCTTTTATCCACACACCGAATACAAACTTGAATCCCGGATTCAATCAAAAGAATTCCTTTACTTTAATACTAAAATACTAATACTTTTTTTTTTATTTCTCATTCTTT